CAATGTCTTTGCCATTTGATCCAATAGCCTTCCGTGAGATAGGAACAGATTTGATAAATACTGAGAACTCTCGGATCGAATATTAGAACGGGAAAATCCATTAGATAATGAACTATTGGTTCTAAGCCATCTCTGGCGATGAATCAAGAATTCGAAGTGCTTTTTTTTCCTATTCTTGAGAAACCAGCGTTTAGATAGAGATGGAAGAGGATCCATTTTGGCAGTAAGAATAAGAAGCCCCTTTAACATCTCTTCATCTTCATCTGCAAAGAATTCTCGATGTGAAAAGACAGAGACAAAGGGATCATCTTTGAATAGGGAAAAGAGTGGATCCGGGGGGTCCCAAATGAATTGGCTTATTCGAAAAAAGCCTTGTTCTTTGGAAAATCTAGCTCGTGGCGGGTACTGCATGGTTTCACTCTGCAAGAACTCCGAATCCCCCTCTTGACGCTCATCCTCCTCTTGACGCTCATCCTCCTCTTGAAGCTCATCCTCCTCTTGAAGCTCATCCTTTTCATCATAAAGGATCCCCCGACCGGCCCAATAGGGAAATCCCAATTCATTGGGCCTTTCGATACAATCAAATAGAAATTCCCAAGGGCGCCATATTCTAGGAGCCCAGTCTATGTGATCGAAGAAACCCTCCTCTATTTCCCCTTCTTCAAACTCCGATTCGTATTTTTGATAGAGAAATTTCTGATCAACGATAGAACAAGATCCATTTTGCATCATATATAAGGGATTCCTTGGTTCGGGCCGAAGAAGGAATTTCACTCGATCATTATCAAACCGACTGCAATCTCTTTCTGTCCGCGAGGATGCCATCAGAGCGCCTTCTATTTCTACTAGGCCATGAACTAGATCAGAATCATTCTCAACGAACCGATAAGAAGAAGAAGTGATCCTATTTTTTTCATCGGGTCCGGGTAGAGACCAAAGGTCTTGAGCGACCGATCCGGCAGAACAACTCAAAAGATAAAGAAGTATCGTTAATTTCTTCATGCTCGTTCCAAGTTCGAAGTACCCTTTGTACAAATAAGGATCCCCTTCTTCACACAATTGCTTCTTTATATAGATAGATATAGGATCTAGGAGGCAATTTCCTAGAAGTACTTTTTGCACAACAGCCCTTCCTATCTGATAGAAAAGGATCCCGTGATCCTGAACCGGTATTACATGGGCTCGCAAATCCCAAGTTTGTCTATGAAGAGCAGATCTAATTGTATTCGTGTCTAGAATTGATTTCTTCTGTGTAATACTAATTGATAGGGCCTCATTGGCAAGTGCTACAAGATCTCGTGCATTGGAACCCATGGCTGTGGACCCGAATCGATTAGTATGGAACATTTTCTTTTCCAAGTGAAATCCCCTAGTATATGAAAGAGTGAAAAAGCGCTTTCGTTGTTGTGGAATAAGAAGCCTTCGTATCTTAATACATGTATTGAATTGATTCGGGGCTATTAGAGCGGGATCCACTTTTTGGGGAATATGAGTCGAAGCAATAACAAGAATATTTCTAGTAGAACATCTTTCACAATCCCTGGAGAGATAGTTCACTAATAGACCGAGGGATAAGTCCTTCGACTCATTCATATCCAGATCATGAATGTCTGGAATCCATATTATGCAAGGAGACATTGCTTTTGCTAATTCGAAGTGAAGGGTGATAAAAAATCGGTCTACTTCCGCCAGCAGTTCAATATTCGTGAACTCATTCATCACATCCTCAGCTAGCCACTCTATACGCCGCAACTCCCTATCAAGGTCACTAGTATCAATATCGTCACTAGCATCAATAGAGTCACTAGCATCAATAGAGTCACTAACATCATAGTCACTCTCATCCTCCTCATCAAGAACAAACTCCCTAGGCTTGCTATCCGGGAACTTGTTCAGAAATACTGTAATGAAAGGAAGATAGGAGTTTGTCGTTAGGTATTTGACCAAATAGGATCGTCCGCTTCCTATAGAACCTATCACTAAAATACCCCTAGAGGGGGATAAGGCTAAGCGGAGCGAAAAGGGTTTTCCATGAGACGGGAAATGAAAACTATTAGCCCCACACGAAGTTTGTGAATAAGTGATTGTCTGATAATTAGCAAGGAATATCCGCCTTTCTGCTAAACAGGATGTATTGAACTCATAATTCATTAGATACTTTTGATGAATGTCAACTAAGTATCGTAAGTAAATTGCTCCCGGTTGTTCAATCATTTGATAAGCAGAGTCATTCTTTGATAAATGATCGCTATGAGTCAGACTCAATAGAATTTGATCAATACTTTTTTCTGCCGTTAAGGTGGAGATGGAGAACTGAACCAAGAAGTCTCTTTCTTTATCACTAATCGAATCACTGTTCGCGAACCAGAATTCTATTGGATTATCATCAATCCAATGATCGCCCACGTTTTCTCTTTTTCTTATCAATGAATAGATCTCTTTACTTGTATGACTTAGATGTCTCGTATTTCTCGAAAAAATGATTCGATTGATGGGATTT